ATGTGAGCTGTCTTGGTGTTGAATTGTTTATTGAATTTGGTTTTTGAGTTAAAATTCTTAGATGTATTTATGGGACGAGAAGACCCTATAGAGTTTGACAGTTTTATGTGTTATTTATTTGTTTGTTTTTGTGTTTTGCATAGTTTACTGTTTTGTTGGGGTGATGGGAGGAATTTTCTTAACTCCTCTTTTTTGTGGTATATTGATTTATGTTTATTTTGATCCATTTATTTTGATTATAAGATTAAATTACCTTAGGGATAACAGCGTTATCTTCCTTGAGAGTTCTTATTGGCAGGGAGGTTTGCGACCTCGATGTTGGATTAAGATTAATTTTTGGTGTAGGAGCTGAATAGTTGATTGGGTCTGTTCGACCTTTAAAATCTTACATGATCTGAGTTCAAACCGGCGTGAGCCAGGTTGGTTTCTATCTATAATGAATTTTTATGCCTTAGTACGAGAGGACCGGGTATTTGGAATAATTTTGTGTTGTTTGTATGTTATTAATTTTACTATTTTGGCAGATAAGTGCATTGGATTTAGAATCTATTAATGTAAATTTTTATTTACAGGTAGTATGATGTTGAGTTTGATTTTTCTTGTTATTATTTTTTTGTTATTGATGGTTTTTGTTATGGTGGGTGTTGCTTTTCTTACGTTGTTGGAGCGTAAAGTTTTAGGTTATGTTCATATTCGTAGGGGTCCTAATAGGGTAGGATTTGTCGGTATTTTTCAACCTTTTAGAGATGCTATTAAGTTGTTTTCTAGGGAGCAATATTTTCCTTTGGTTTCTAATTATTTGATTTATTATTTTTCTCCTGTTCTTGGTTTTTTTCTTTCTTTGTTTGTTTGGTTATTGGTTCCTTATTTGAGAGGTTTTGTTTCTTTTGAGTTAGGTTTGCTTTTCTTTTTGGCTTGTACCAGTCTTGGGGTTTATACTGTTATGATCGCTGGGTGATCTTCTAATTCTGGTTATTCTTTATTGGGGGGTCTTCGTGCTTTGGCTCAAACAATTTCTTATGAGGTTAGACTTGCTTTCATTTTGCTTTCTTTTGTTATTTTAGTTTGTAGTTATGATCTAGTTTATTTTTATAGTTTTCAAGTTTATTTGTGGTTGATTTTTTTCTCTCTCCCTTTGTCTTTTGTGTGGTTTATTTCTTGTTTAGCTGAGACTAATCGTACTCCTTTTGATTTTGCTGAAGGGGAGTCTGAACTTGTTTCTGGGTTTAATGTTGAGTATGGTGGTGGTGGTTTTGCTTTGATTTTTTTGGCTGAGTATGCTAGTATTTTATTTATGAGATTGTTGTTTTGTATTATTTTTTTAGGTAGTGATCTTTATTCCTTTCTTTTTTATATCAAGGTTGTTTTTGTTTCTTTTTTATTTGTTTGGGTGCGTGGCACTTTACCACGGTTTCGTTATGATAGGTTGATGTATTTGGCTTGGAGGAGATTTTTGCCTCTTTCGTTAAATTATCTTTTGTTTTTTGTTGGTGTTAGGTGTTTTGTTTTTTCTTTGTTATAGTGTATTAATTTAGGTAGTTAAGTTAACAGAAGATTTAAACTTCTTTCATGATGTTTTCAAGACATCAGGCGTTGCTTGGCTCTTTAACTTGTTAATTTGTTATTTTGTCTCATAGTTTTAAAGTTATTGGGTTTGCTATGTAGAATGTGAAGTATATTAGTGTTAGGATTTGTCCTGTTATGATATAAGGTTCTTCGACGGGTCGGGCTCCAATTCATGTTAATAGGATGACGGTGTTGGTCATTGTTCAGAATATGAATTGGTTGATTGGGTAAAATTGTACTCCTCGGAATTTTGATTTATTTGTTGGTATGATGAATAGGATTGCAATTGATATTGCAAGGGCAATAACTCCTCCTAGTTTGTTAGGGATTGATCGTAGGATGGCATATGCAAATAGGAAATATCATTCTGGTTGAATGTGTACTGGTGTTACTATTGGGTTTGCTGGGGTGAAGTTGTCTGGGTCTCTTAGGATGTATGGTTCTTTTAGGGTTAGTATGGTTAGTACTATGATGGTGATTGTGAATCCTAGGATATCTTTTACTGTGAAGTATGGGTGGAATGGAATTTTGTCTGTATTTTTGTTTAATCCTAGTGGGTTGTTAGATCCTGTTTGGTGTAGGAATAGGAGATGAATTATTACTATTGCTGCGATTACGAATGGTATTAGGAAGTGTAGTGCAAAAAATCGTGTTAGTGTTGCGTTGTCTACCGCGAATCCTCCTCATACTCATTGTACAATTTCTTTTCCTATGTATGGGATGGCTGATAGTAGGTTTGTGATTACGGTTGCTCCCCAGAATGATATTTGTCCTCATGGTAGTACATATCCTAGGAATGCTGTTGCTATGGTGATGAATAGGATTGCTACTCCTACGGATCATGTGTGTAGGAAGTTGTATGATCCGTAGTATAGGTTTCGTCCGGTGTGTAGATAGATGCATACGAAAAATAGTGATGCTCCATTTGCGTGTAGTGTTCGTAGTAGTCATCCGTAATTTACGTCTCGGCAAATGTGGCTGATTCTGTTGAAGGCTATGTTGGTGTCAGGGCAGTAGTGTATTGCCAGGAATAGTCCTGTTAAGATTTGTGTAATTAGGCAGATTCCTAGTAGTGATCCAAAGTTTCATCATCCTCTAATTGTTGATGGGGTTGGTAAGTCTACTAAGGCATTGTTTGCAATTTTGATTAGTGGGTGTTTTCTTCGTATGGGTTTGTTCATTATTTTATGTGTCGTAGTGGTCCTTTTGATACATTAATGATGTTTACTACTACGATTAATGTTAATAGTATGTATAGTACTAGAAGGGTTGTTATTATTCCTATTATTTGGTTGTATATAACTGTTGTGGTTGTTGTGATTTCGCTTTCTATTATTTTGTTGTATTCGTTTATTTCTTTGTTGTTGGTTGTTGATGGTATTATGTATGTGAGGATGGGTAGTAGCATTATTATAGTAATTATTATTTTGTTTGATAGTGAGAATATTTCGTTTGATGCAAGTCTTGTTATGTATATAAATAGTACTAGTATTCCTCCTACTATAATTATGAATAGGATATATGAGAATCAGAATCTTTTGTATATTATTCCACTAATTATACATAGTATGATTGTTTGTGTTAATAATATTATTCCTATGGCAAGGGGGTGTTTTATTTGTGTGAATGTTAGTCTTGTTATTATTCTTATTGATATAAGTGTTTTTATTATGTCAGGGGGTATTTTATGTAAAATGTTAATTTTGGGGATTAATGAAATGGTATTACCTTTCCTCTGAAGTTTTAAAAGGTTATTTCTTATTTTTGGTTTACAAGACCAATATTTTTTATTAAATTATTAAAACTTGTTTAATGTCAATGTGGTTATATCTTTTTATTATTTATTTTTGTGGTATTTGGGTTTTTTGTTCTAGTCGTAGGCATTTGTTGATTACTTTGTTAAGATTGGAGTTTATTGTTTTAGTTCTTTATTTTTCTATTTATTTTTATTTGTGTGGTTTTAATTATAGTTTATTTTTTGTTGTTTATTTTTTGGTTTTTTCTGTTTGTGAGGGTTCTTTGGGTTTATCTATTTTAGTTTCTATGGTTCGTAGCCATGGTAATGATTATTTTCAGTCTTATAGAGTTCTTCAATGTTAAGGTTTCTTTGTTTTTTGATTTTTTTGATCCCTTTATGTTATTTTTCTGGGGTTTGGTGATTGGTTAGTTCTTTATTATTTTTTGTTTCTTTCTTGTATTTTTTTTCTTTTCCTTACTTTTTTTGTTGGGGTAATTTGGGTTATTTATTGGGTTGTGATTTGATTTCTTATGGATTGATTTTTCTTAGTTTATGGATCTGTGTTCTTATAATTTTAGCTAGAGAGTCTGTTTTTCGCCTGTCTTATTTTCCTGGTTTTTTTTTGTTTGTTGTTATTTTTCTTACGATCATGTTGTATTGTACTTTTAGAAGAGTTAGTTTACTTTCTTTTTATATTTTTTTTGAGAGAAGATTAATTCCTACTTTGTTTTTGATTTTGGGTTGAGGGTATCAACCTGAGCGTGTTCAGGCAGGTGTTTATTTGTTGTTTTATACTTTGTTGGCTTCTCTTCCTTTATTGGTTGGTATTTTGTTTGTTTACAATTCTTTGTGTTCTTTGTGTTTATTTCTATTTTGTGGGGGTGAGTTTTTGTCTGGTGGTTTATTTTATGTTTGTATAATTTTTGCTTTTTTGGTTAGGATACCAATGTTTATGGTTCATTTATGGCTTCCTAGGGCTCATGTTGAGGCTCCTGTTTCTGGTTCTATGATTTTGGCGGGTATTTTATTGAAGCTTGGGGGTTATGGTCTTGTTCGTGTTTTTCCTTTATTGTTTAGGTTTGGTTTTGTTTTTAGATTTGTTTGAATTTCTTTAAGTTTGGTTGGTGGTTTTATTGTTAGTTTAATTTGTATGCGGCAGACTGATTTGAGGTCATTGATTGCTTACTCTTCTGTGGCTCATATGAGCATAGTGATTGGTGGTATTATAACGTTAAGATATTGGGGGATTTGTAGATCTTATGTGCTCATGGTGGCTCATGGTTTGTGTTCTTCGGGTCTTTTTTGTTTGTCTAATATTTCTTATGAGCGTTTTGGTAGACGGAGTCTTTTAGTTAACAAGGGTTTAATGAATTTAATGCCTAGAATGGCTATGTGGTGGTTTTTGTTGAGTGCTTGTAATATAGCTGCTCCTCCTTCTCTTAATCTTCTTGGTGAAATTGGTTTATTGAGTAGTTTGGTTTCTTGGTCTTGATATCTTATGTTTATTTTGGTTTTCTTGTCTTTTTTTAGTGCTGCTTATACTTTGTATATATATTCTTATAGCCAGCATGGTTCTGTTTATTCTGGTCTTTATACTTGTTCATTGGGTTATGCTCGTGAGTTCTTGTTGTTGTTTTTGCATTGGTTTCCGCTAAATTTTATTATTCTGAGGGTTGATGTTGCTGTTTTTTGGGTTTAGTTTAGTGGGGTTAAGTTTGGTTGTATCTAAATAGTTTAAGTAAAATATTGGTTTGTGGTGTCAATGATATAATTTTTATTTTAGATTTATGTTTATATCTATTTGTTTTGTTAGATTTGTGTTCTTATTTTTTTTGGGTTGATGTTGCTGTTTTTTGGGTGTTTATTTTATTATAAGTGATTTAGTTTATTTTGTTGATTGGAATGTTATTACGTTGAATGGTAGTTCTGTTATTATGACGTTCTTGTTTGATTGGATGTCTTTATTGTTTATGGGGTTTGTTTTTATTATTTCTTCTTTGGTTATTCTTTATAGTGATGATTATATGTTTGGTGATCTTAATATTTTTCGGTTTATTTTGTTGGTTTTAATATTTGTTGTTTCTATAATGTTTTTAATTGTTAGTCCTAATTTGATTAGTATTTTGTTGGGTTGGGATGGTTTGGGATTGGTTTCTTATTTGTTGGTGATTTATTATCAGAATATTAGGTCTTACGGTGCTGGTATGTTGACTGTTTTGTCTAATCGTATTGGTGATGTTGCTTTGTTGATGGTTATTGCTTGGATAATTAATTTTGGTAGCTGGAGTTTTATTTATTATTTGGAATTTTTATCAGGCTCTGTTGAAATAGAATTAATTTCTTTCCTTGTAGTTTTGGCAGCTATGACTAGGAGTGCTCAGGTTCCTTTTTCTTCTTGGTTGCCAGCGGCTATGGCTGCTCCAACTCCTGTATCTGCTTTAGTTCATTCTTCTACTTTGGTTACCGCTGGGGTTTACTTGTTGATTCGGTTTAGTCCTTCTTTTAGTTTTTGGTTGAATATTTTTTTGTTGTTGGTTTCGGGGGTCACTATGTTTATAGCTGGTTTAGGGGCTAATTTTGAGTATGATTTGAGGAGGATTATTGCTTTATCTACTTTGAGACAGTTGGGTTTGATGATTATAACAATTTCTATTGGCCTTTCTGGTTTGGCTTTTTTTCATTTGTTGACTCATGCTTTGTTTAGGGCTTTATTGTTTATGTGTGCGGGTGGTGTAATTCATTCTATGGGTGATTCTCAGGATATTCGTTTTATGGGAGGTTTATCGGTTTGTATACCTTTTACTTCTTCTTGTTTAATGGTTTCTAATTTTGCTCTTTGTGGGATGCCTTTTTTGTCTGGTTTTTATTCGAGGGATTTTATTTTGGAGATGTTTTCTATGAGATATGTTAATATATTTGGTTTTATATTGTTATTTTTGTCTACGGGTTTGACGGTATGTTATTCTTTTCGTTTGTTTTATTTTGTAATGTATGGTGATTTTAATTTTGTTTCTTCGTGTTCTGTGTCTGAGATTAGTTATAATATGGTGTGTGGTATAATTGGTTTATTAGTTATGTCTATTTTTGGTGGTAGTTCTCTTATGTGGCTGATTTGCCCTATTCCTTCTGTGATTTGTTTGCCTTATTATTTAAGGTTTCTTACTTTATTTGTGGTTTTTGTTGGTGGTTGGGTTGGTTATGAGGTAGCAGGCTTTGTTTTTGGTGATGGTTTGTTTTCTTTATGTTTATATAATTCTTCTTCGTTTGTTGGTTCTATGTGGTATATACCATTTCTTTCTACTTATAGTGTTTCTTTTTGGCCATTAGAGGTGGGTTACGGGTCGACAAGGGTTTTTGATTCTGGATGGATAGAGTATTTTGGTGGTCAGGGTGTTTATTGGGTTCTTTTTAATCTTGGTAAGGTTAATCAGTGGTTTCAATATAATAGCTTAAGGGTATTTTTGGGGTTTTTTGTTATGTGGGTAGTTGTTTTATTATTTGTTCTTGTTTATTACTTGAATAGCTTATTGATTTAGAGCGCGACATTGAAGATGTTGATGAGGTATATTTTACCTTTAAGTGGATTTTATTTATAAAAGTTTTCTTTGTTTTTACAGTGAAAGTGTAATGTTTTTTATAAACTATATAAATAGAAGCGTAAACGGATTTTAACCGCTATAGTGATAAGTTAGCAGCATACACTTTTCTGTCGCTTCTTTAACTGGAATTTTTTTATTCATTTTTATTATTAACAATAATATACCTCTTTTTGGTTTCAGTTAAATAGAAGCGTAAAGTGTGGATAATTTCTTATCTAACATCAGGCCGAAACTGATTGCAATGTTTTGCTTCTCACTTATTTGAGGCTAACTACTATGTTGGTAGTACTTTTTGAATGCAACTCAAATGTTATTGTTAACTATAGTCCCTTAGTTTGTTCATTCGAGTGATCCTTGATTTCATTCGTGGTATAGGCCAATAATTAGGATTATTAGGAATACAAGGCTGATGATTATTCATGATTTTATGTTTGATGTTATTATTGTGACAGGCATTGGGAGTAGTAGTGCAATTTCTACATCAAAGATTATGAAGATTACTGCGATTAAGAAGAATCGTGATGAGAAGGGTAGTCGTGCAGAGTTTTTAGGGTCGAATCCGCATTCGAATGGGGATCTCTTTTCTCGGTCTTCATTATTTTTCTTTGAGATTAGTGTTGTGATTATTATGATGGCTGTTGAGAGAGTTATTGTTAGCATTGCTATTGTTATATTTATTATTATTATTTATCTTGTTTTCACAAATTTCTTGATTGGAAGTCAAGTATACTTTTTTGTATTAGATAAATGTTATCTACCTCATCAGTAGATTGAGATGTATAAGAATAGTCATACTACGTCTACGAAGTGTCAATATCATGCTGCTGCTTCGAATCCGAAGTGGTGATTTGATGAGAAGTGTAGTGTGGTTTGGCGTAATAGGCATGTAATTAGAAATGTTGTTCCGATAATTACGTGTAATCCGTGGAATCCTGTGGCCATGAAGAAGGTTGAGCCGTATGCTGAGTCTGCAATTGTAAATGGTGCTTCAATGTATTCATATGCTTGTAGTGCGGTGAAGTATAGTCCTAGTAATACGGTAAAAAATAGGCCTTGGGTGGCTTGGGTGGCATTATTTTCTAGTAGTCTGTGATGTGCTCATGTTACGGTTACTCCTGATGCGAGTAGAATTGCTGTATTTAGTAAGGGTACTTGTATTGGATTGAATGGCTGAATTCCTGTGGGCGGTCAGGTGGATCCTAGTTCAATTGTTGGTGATAGTCTTCTGTGGAAGAATGCTCAGAAGAATGATACAAAGAATAGGATTTCTGATACGATGAACAGAATTATTCCTCATCGTAGTCCCCTTGTGACTATTTTTGTGTGAAGTCCTTGATAGGTTCCTTCTCGTGTTACGTCTCGTCATCATTGAATTATGGTTAATATTGTAATGATTGTTCCAATTCCTAGTAGTCTATTGTCGTATTGATGGAATCATTTAATTAGTCCTATTAGTGTTACTATTGCTCCGATAGCTCCTGTAAGTGGTCAGGGTCTTTTATTTACTATGTGGAATGGGTGGTTTTCGTGTATTGACATTAGTTGACTTCTCTAGAGTATAGTGTTCTTAGGATTGCAAATACGTATGATTGGATAATTGCTACTGCTGCTTCTAGGATTAGTAATAGGATTTGTGCGATAATTAGTATTGTTAATATTGTGTGTCTTATTGAGGGTCCATTATTCCCTAATAAGGTTAATAATAAGTGTCCTGCAATCATGTTTGCGGTTAGGCGTACTGCAAGTGTTCCTGGGCGGATTAGGTTTCTAATTGTTTCAATAATAACTATAAATGGTATTAATATGGTTGGTGTTCCTTGTGGTACGAGGTGTTCAAATATGTGATTTGTGTTTTTAATTCATCCGAATAATATAAATCTTACTCATATTGGTAAGGCTAATGTGAGTGTGAGTGTTAGGTGACTTGTTCTAGTGAAGATGTATGGGAATAGACCTAGGAAATTATTTATTAGGATTATGAGAAATAGTGATGTTAGGATGAATGAATTCCCTTTATTTTTTTCTCCTGTTCTTAAAATTGTTTTTATTTCTTGGTGTAGTTTATTTATTAGGATTCTTATTATTATGTTGTTGCGTGATGGGACTAATCATATTCTTGTTGGGATTAATATTAGGCCAATAAATGTTCTTGTTCAGTTTAGTGGTATATTATTAATTTCTGTTGTTGGATCAAAGATTGAGAATAGGTTTCTTATCATTTTCAAATTATTTTGTTGGTTGTAATATTTTCTTTGTTTATGATTTTTTTGTTTGGTGATTGGTTAAAATAGTTTATGATATTGAATATTAGGAATGTTGTTAGGAATATGATGTATAGTATTGTTCATTCTATTGGTATTATTTGAGGTATAAAAGGATATCTTTTTGATTATTTCAGTTTGACATTCTGATGTTATGTAGTTTAACTAATCCTTTTCATCAGAGATATTTGCTATGATATCATGAGCTGGTTTAAGAGACCATTACTTGCTTTCAGTCATCTGATGAGTTTATTTTTGATACTCAGTTAATGAATTGATTTGTTGATACTCTTTCGATTGTAATTGGTATGAATCTGTGGTTTGCTCCACAGATTTCTGAGCATTGTCCGTATAGGATGCCAGGTCGGTTGATTGAGAATCTTACTTGGTTTAGTCGTCCTGGTGTTGCATCTGTTTTTACTCCTAATCTTGGTACTGTTCATGAGTGTAGAACGTCTGCTGCTGTTACGATTATTCGGGTTGGTGAATTTATTGGTAATACAATTCGGTTATCTGTGTCTAGGAGGCGAAATGTATTTATTTGTTGGTCTTGTGTTATATATGAGTCGAATTCTAGTTTTGTGAAGTCTGAGTATTCATATCTTCAGTATCATTGGTGTCCGACTGCTTTTAATGTTAATGCAGGGCTATGTACTTCATCTATTAGATATAGTAGTCGTAGGGAGGGTATTGCAATAAATACCAGGATAATAGCTGGGGCGATGGTTCATATGGTTTCGAGTATTTGCCCTTCTAGAATGAATCGTCTTGTTTGTTTATTTTGGATAATTCTAATTATTGTATATATTACTGCTATAATAATTATTAGCATAATTATTAGGGCGTGGTCGTGGAAGAAAATTAGTTGTTCTATGATGGGTGATGCTCTGTCTTGTAGTCTTAAGTTTAACCATGTTGCCATTTTGGTTCTAATGAAAGTTTCAATACTTTGTTTGTGGAGCTTAAATCCACCGCACTTATCTGCCACGTTAGATTTGAGTATTAATTAGTTATTGAAATGGTTGGTAGTTCTGAATATCTGTGTTCTGCTGGTGGTAGATTTTGTAGTCATTCTACTGAATTTCTTGTGTGTGTTGGGAATAGGGCTTGTCGGTTTGATGAGATTCTTTCTCATATGATGAATAGGAATATTATTACTCTTACGAATGAGATTGTTGATCCTATTGATGAGATGATGTTTCATGTTGTGTAGGCGTCTGGATAGTCTGAATATCGTCGAGGTATACCAGCTAGTCCTAGGAAGTGTTGTGGGAAGAAGGTTAGGTTTACACCTGTAAATATAACGGCAAATTGGGCTTTCAGTCATTTTGGGTTTATGGTTAGTCCAGTAAATAGTGGGAATCATTGAACAAATCCTCCTATGATTGCAAATACTGCTCCTATGGATAGTACATAGTGAAAGTGTGCTACTACGTAGTATGTATCATGTAGTACAATGTCGAGTGATGAATTTGCTAGTACTACTCCTGTGAGTCCTCCTATTGTGAATAGGAATACAAATCCTAGGGCTCATAGGCAAGCGGCTCTGTATGTTATACGGGTTCCATATAAAGTTGCGAGTCAGCTGAAGATTTTAATTCCTGTTGGTACAGCAATGATTATTGTTGCAGATGTAAAATAGGCTCGTGTATCTACATCTATTCCCACTGTAAATATGTGATGTGCTCATACTACAAATCCTAGTAGCCCAATTGCTAGTATGGCAAAGATTATTCCTAAGTTTCCAAATGCTTCCTTTTTCCCTCTTTCGTGACAGATAATGTGGGAGATTATACCGAATCCTGGCAGGATGAGAATGTATACTTCTGGGTGTCCAAAGAATCAAAATAAATGTTGATATAGAATTGGATCCCCACCTCCTGCTGGATCGAAAAAGGATGTGTTTAGATTTCGGTCGGTTAGTAGTATTGTGATAGCTCCTGCTAGTACTGGTAGTGATAGTAGTAGAAGTAGTGCTGTGATGGCAACTGATCATACGAATAGCGGGATTCGTTCGGGTTTTATGTTTTTTGGTTTTATGTTGATGGTTGTTGAAATGAAGTTTACTGCTCCTAGAATAGATGATACTCCTGCAAGATGTAGGGAGAAGATTGCTAGGTCTACAGATGCTCCGGCATGTGCAATTCCTCTAGCAAGGGGTGGGTAGACGGTTCAACCTGTCCCTGCACCACTTTCTACAGTTCTGCTCGTGAGAAGAAGGGTTAAGGATGGTGGTAGTAGTCAAAATCTTATGTTGTTTATTCGAGGGAATGCTATATCTGGTGCTCCTAGTATTAGTGGTACTAGTCAATTTCCGAATCCACCAATTATAATTGGTATTACTATGAAGAAAATTATGACGAAGGCGTGAGCTGTGACAATGACATTATAGATTTGATCATCTCCGATCAGGGATCCCGGTTGTCCTAGTTCTGTGCGGATTAGTATTCTTAAAGAAGTTCCAACCATTCCTGATCAGGCTCCGAATACGAAATATAGGGTTCCAATATCTTTGTGATTAGTTGAGAAGAATCATCGGGTGAAGATTAGTGGAGTGGCTGAGATAAATGAGTAGGCGATAGGCTGTAAATCTATTTAGGGGTATTTACGTTACTTTTCCACTATGTTTGTGTGGCCTTGTATTCATGTTTCGTGATTATGGAATGCAATTCTATGGGGGTGGGAGAATAGTGCCTACCAAGGCCTAAAGGAAGCCCTTTATTTATAGCTTTGAAGGTTATTAGTTTGGTTTAACTTAAGGCCTTCTTTATTTTAGTTAGTTGATGTTGGTTATGATCGTGCTTGCTATTATTCCTAATAGGGAAATTGATGATAGGGACAATGCTGTGATGTTTTTGGTTTTCTTGTTTTTGTGAGATCTTAAGTTCCATTTTGGTTCTGTGTTCAAGATCATAAATCTTGAGTAAGAGATTTTTAGGTAGTAGTATAGGGTAATTAATGATGTTACTACTACAATTGTTGCTAGGGGGGCTATATTGTTTGCGATTATTGCTTGGATAACGATTCATTTTGGTAGAAATCCTAAGAATGGCGGCAGTCCACCTAAGGATAGTAATGATGTAAATATTATGAATTTTATTAATACAGTCTCTTTGTTTGTTATTATGGTTTGGTTAATAAATGATACTCCAGATAGTTTAATAGCTGACACTACTGTAAGTGCTAGTGTTGAATAGATTATGAAGTATACTACTCATATATTTTCTCTAATGGCTAGTGCGGTTAGTATTCATCCAGTGTGGTTGATAGATGAGTATGTTAGGATTTTTCGTATAGAGGTTTGATTTAATCCTCCAATTGATCCTACAATTGTTGATAATAAAATAATTCTTAGTGTGAAAGTATTAATTTCAATTAGGTATGATATTAGTATTAATGGTGCGGCTTTTTGTACTGTTATTAATAGTGCGCAATTTTCTCATCTTAGTCCTTCCATTACTCCTGGGAATCATCAGTGGAGTGGTGCGGCTCCACTTTTTAGCAGGAGAGGGGTGCAAATGATTATTGGTGTATACGCGGTTCCTTCTATGGTGAATAAGTTTTCTGTTAACGTCTTTATTACTACTATGAATAGTAGTGTCGCTGAGGCAAGCGCTTGTACAATGAAATATTTCAGTGAGGCTTCTGTATTGTACATATTTTTGACGTTAGATATTAGTGGGATGAATGATATTAGATTGATTTCCAGACCTATCCATGCGCCAAGTCATGAATTGGAGGATACAGATACTAATACACCTCTTATTAAGGTTGTTAATAAGAGGATTTTGGTTGGGTTACTGGGCATTAGAGAAGAGAGTTGCTTACTCTATTTATGGGGTATGAACCCATTAGCTTTATTAGCTTACTTTTCTATGTTTAGATTTTATTTTTTACATCTTGGTGTATGGTGCACGTCAGCTTTTGATGCTTGGTGGTGATGGTTTGATTCTGTTAGATGTAATGAAGGTAGTTTTAGCTACATGTTTTATCCTATCACGATAGTCCTTTAGTCAGGCTCATCATT